ATATAATTATATTATTATAATATTATAATATATGATAATAATATGATGAATATTTAATTAAGTGGAGGGCTTGGTTCAAGCCTAAAGGTTTCTCCTATTTTTTGGGGGGGTAGGGGGGGTATACGTTAAATCTTTTAAAAAGAAGAAGGGGGTGAAATTGTATGATTGTTGAATCGTATTATTATTTATGTCCTTGATATCAATAATGTAATTCTTATATGATATCTCAATTCATTAACTAACATTACCATAAACCAAGAAAAATGTTCAACCTTGATGAACCGTTGACGCGCTGCACTCTGAAATGTCAATTGAAAGGAAAGAGAAAAAAATAACCTGACCCCTGTGGAGAGAACGCTCGGCATGTGGGATTATCTCACTGATGGACTCCACCAACAACTTATGTCAGCGTCGATGAAAGAATGAGGAGTGAATCAATTAATGGCCCTGAAGTAGGAACCAAATGCCAGGAATAGTTCATTTAGTGAAACCCCCACTGTTATTGTCCCTCACCTTCAATAATAATATGCATTAAGAAATCAACTGATGGTCGGTTCTTACTACATTAATACTTGGTATTTTATAGGATGTTGAGTCCTGGTATATCTTGACTGATGAGTTTATTGTTCGGTCTGAAATTTCGTTCAGTTTGTTAATAATTTTTAGGGAATTTTCTAATTATGCTTCTAGCACTTTTAGTTTTCTGTACTTGCTTTATGTGTTGAAGGTATTATAAGTGAATATATAATACTATGTCTTAGTTATGCATTGTATTAATGTTTAATATATATGAATGGGGATAATACATATATGTATTATCAAAGAGTAGTTTAATTAAGAATGCTGGCTTTGGGAGCCAGTGGTGGGGGTTGAAGTCCCTTCTTTTTGAGCATAAGGGGGGATTTTAACCCCCGACATTCGGTTTACAAGACCGACGCTCTGAATCTGAGCTACTAATGCTTGTTAGTTTAGTATTTTGTTTTCTAGTCAACCGGCTATCGGCATTAAGACCAGGAAGAGGGAGAAGTAAAGTATTGAGGCAATTTGTCCGATAATAATGTAAGGATCTTCGACGGGTATGCCTCCAATTCAGGTTAGGATGGCTACGTCAGCAATTAGGGTTCAGAATAGGAATTGTGATAGTGGGCGGAATGTTAGGCTTCGTTGTTTAGAGGTGTGTAAGAAAGGAACTACTATAAGAATTAAGATTGAGGCAAGAAGGGCCAGAACACCTCCTAGCTTATTGGGGATAGACCGCAGGATTGCGTATGCAAATAGGAAATATCATTCTGGTTTAATATGGGCGGGGGTGACGAGAGGATTGGCTGGTGTGAAGTTGTCAGGGTCTCCGAGGTAGTTTGGGGAGAATAGGGCGAGTATTGCGAGGGCTGAGAGCATGATTGTGAAGCCCAGGAGGTCTTTGTAAGAGAAGTATGGGTGGAATGGGATTTTATCTGTGTTTGAATTAAGTCCTAGGGGGTTGTTGGAGCCTGTTTCGTGAAGAAAAATAAGATGTACAATGGCAGCGGCTGCAACGATAAATGGGAGGAGGAAGTGGAAGGCAAAGAATCGTGTTAGAGTGGCGCTGTCTACTGAGAAGCCTCCTCATACTCATTGAACAAGCGTGTTTCCTACGTAGGGGACGGCAGAGAGCAGGTTTGTAATTACAGTGGCTCCTCAAAAGGATATTTGTCCTCATGGAAGGACGTATCCTACGAAAGCGGTGGCCATTACTAAAAGTAAGAGGACTACCCCTACGTTTCAGGTTTCTTTACTTAGGTAAGAGCCATAGTAGAGACCTCGGCCGATATGGGAATATAAGCAGATAAAAAAGAATGAGGCACCGTTTGCGTGTAGATTGCGAATTAGTCAGCCGTAGTTTACGTCTCGGCAAATATGGGCTACGGATGAAAAGGCGGTAGAGATGTCGGATGTGTAGTGTATTGCAAGGAACAGTCCTGTGATGATTTGTGTAATAAGGCATAATCCGAGTAGGGAGCCAAAGTTTCATCAGGCGGAAATGTTTGAAGGGGTGGGAAGGTCAATTACTATGTCGTTTACGATTTTTAGTAGGGGGTGGGTTTTGCGTAGGCTGGCCATTAGTGTTTTTGTAGTTGAGTAACAACGATGGTTTTTCACGCCATAGGTCCTGGTTAAAATCCTGGCAGAAACTATGTTTTATGCGCTTGTTTTTCTTTTATTAGGGATGTTGGTTGTGATAATTGTGTTGTCTACAAATCCTGCTCCTTTTTATGGAGTTTTCAATTTGGTGCTGGTTGCACTTCTTTGCTGTGGGGCTTCAGTTTTGCATGGGGGAACTTTCTTGTCTTTGGTGTTGTTAATGATTTATATGGGGGGTATGTTGGTTGTGTTTATTTATTCGTCAGCGCTGTCTGCAGATAAGGATCCTAAGGCGCCTACAGGTTGACAGGTGGTTTTATTCTTTTTTGGATATTTTTTTTTTGTTTTTGGTATCTTGTACACAAATATGGTCCTTGATGAAGAGGTTTGATGAGGGGTTTCTGGAGAGATAGATTGAGATGCAGTTTTTCGAGGTGACATGGATGGGGTTTCACTTATATATTCTAGTGGTGGGGGAGTATTACTATTGGGGGCTTGGGTTTTGTTATTAACGTTGCTTGTAGTATTAGAGTTGGTGCGGGGGTTGGGTCGGGGGGCTCTTCGAGCAGTTAGGTGAGAAGAACGAGGGTTGATAGCGCAAGTGTAGTGAGGAAGAGGACAAGGTATGTCTTGATTGATCCTTGTTGGATGTTACTAATGGTAGAGATGAGGGGAGTGTTGATAGATGAAATTGCTTTGGGTCCAACTTTTTCTAATCAGGTTAGGTCAATAATTTGGGTAGCAATTGTTTGTCCCAAAATGAGATTAATTTTAGGAGAGGCACGGTGTACAATTGTTGGGAAGAAGCCAAGTATATTAGAGAAGTGGTGGGAGGACAGGTGTGGTGTAGGTTTAAGTTGTTTGGAGGTTAGGGAAGCTAATTCTAGGGCAATTAGGAGTCCCAAGATTGTGACAATAAGAGCAGTAAGTTTAACAACCATAGGTATTGATATTACAGGTGTTTTTGTTGGGAGAAGGTTTGTGGTGATTAATAGGCCAGCAATAATGCTGCCTCATGCTAGTCGTTTGATGGGGTTAATTACGGATGGGTTGTTTTCATTGATTGGTGAAAGGGGATTAAAGCGAGGGTGGCCTATGGATACGTAGAATACGACTCGTAGGCTGTAGATAGCTGTGAAAGAAGTTGCTAGGAGGGTGAGGCATAGGGCTCAGGCGTTTAATTGGGAGGTGGTTAAAGATTCAATGATGGCATCTTTGGAAAAGAAGCCGGCTAGGAAGGGGGTTCCGGTTAGGGCTAAGCTGCCAATTGTTAGGCATGAGGAGGTAACAGGGGTCAAGTGGTGTATTCCTCCCATTTTTCGGATGTCTTGTTCATCATTTAAGCTGTGGATAATAGACCCAGAGCATAAGAATAATATGGCTTTGAAAAAAGCGTGGGTGCAGATGTGCAGGAAGGCAAGTTGGGGCTGATTTAGGCCGATGGTTACTATCATTAGGCCTAGTTGACTGGAAGTTGAAAAAGCTACAATTTTTTTGATATCGTTCTGGGTTAAGGCGCAGGTGGCGGTAAATAGGGTGGTTAGGGCCCCTAGGCATAGGCAGAGTGTGAGGGCTGTTGGGTTGTTTTCTAAGAGGGGGGAGATACGGATTATTAAGAAGATTCCTGCAACGACTATGGTGCTAGAGTGGAGTAGGGCAGAGACCGGTGTAGGACCTTCTATTGCAGAAGGAAGTCACGGATGAAGGCCGAATTGAGCTGATTTGCCTGTTGCGGCTAAGATCAGGGCAATTAATGGGAGGGTTATGTCTATGTTTTTAGTGGAAAAGAAGATTTGTTGTAGCTCTCAAGAGTTTAGGTGGGTGGCTATTCAAGCTATAGCGATGATTAATCCAATGTCTCCGACTCGGTTATAGATGACTGCTTGTAGGGCGGCTGTATTAGCGTCCGCTCGTGCGTATCATCAGCCGATGAGAAGGAATGATATAATACCAACCCCTTCTCAGCCGATGAAGAGTTGGAATATGTTGTTGGCGGTGACAAGAATAATTATTGCGATTAGGAAGATCAGAAGGTACTTAAAGAATCGGTTTATGAATGGGTCTGAGTGTATGTATCAGGATGCAAATTCTAAAATGGATCAGGTTACGTATAGTGCTACTGGGGTAAAGATAATTGAGTAGGAGTCGAATTTAAGGCTGATGTTGATGTCAAAGGTGAGGGTGTTTATTCAGTTTAAGTTAGTGATGATAGACTCAGTTCCTTCGTTAAGGTGGAGGCATAGGGGCAGAAGGCTGACGAGGAAGGCGTATTTTACTGCTGTTTTCACTTGGATGAGTGCTCAGTTTGGGTTTTGTGGTTTTGGGGAAAAGGTTGTTAAAACTGGGTAAATGAGTAGTGCGAAAATAATAATTAGGGTAGATGTTATAATTAGAGGAGTGGAGTGCATAGCTTTTACTTGGAGTTGCACCAAGAGTTTTTGGTTCCTAAGACCAACGGATTAGCTATTATCCTTTAAAAGCTGGGTCGAATGAGCCCCGGAGTTTAACCGAGGGGGATGAAGATTAGCAGTCTTCATTGTTGCGAACCTCTTTCGGTGGACAAGAGGGTTTTAACCTCTGTTTTTAGAATCACAATCTAATGTTTTGATTAAACTATGTCTACCAAGCAGTTCACCCTCAGATTAGTTCTGGTTTTGTAATAAGTAGGATTAGTGGGAGGAGGTGGAGGGCAATAAGAAGGTGCTCTCGGGTGTGTGAGGGTTCAAGAGCTAGGAGGTGGTTGGGGGCGGGCCCTCGTTGGGTTATGAGGAATATATAGAGTGAGTAGCCGGCAGTAATAAGTGTGCCTAGCCCAGTAAGGCCAATTGTTCAGGGGGATCAATTGAATAGGGAGGTAATAATTATTAGTTCTCCTATTAAGTTGGGGAGGGGTGGTAGTGCTAAATTGGCGAGGCTTGCGATGAATCATCAGGCTGCTATTAGAGGGAGTATTATTTGCATACCTCGAGCAAGTAGTATGGTTCGGCTGTGTGTGCGCTCGTAGCTAGTATTGGCTAGGCAGAATAAAGCGGACGATGTCAATCCGTGGGCAATTATGAGGATTAGTGCGCCGGTGAATCCTCAGGGAGTTTGGATGAGAATACCTCCAACTACCAGTCCTATGTGGCTGACTGATGAGTAGGCAATTAATGATTTTAGGTCTGTTTGACGTATGCAGATGGAACCAGTTATAATCACGCCTCAGAGGGCTAATACAATGAATGGGTAGCTGAGTTCTTTGGTTAAGGGGTCTAGGGTGACTAAAATTCGTATTATGCCGTAGCCTCCTAGTTTTAGTAGTACAGCGGCTAGTACTATAGATCCTGCAATGGGAGCTTCTACGTGAGCTTTGGGTAGTCAGAGGTGAACTCCGTAAAGGGGTATTTTAACTAGGAATGCCAGGATACATCCTGCCCATCAGATCTTATCTGCATATGATGTTAGTTCAAGTTGGCCTAAGTGGGGTAGTATAAGGAGGGATAGGGATCCATTGGAGTTTTGTAAGAGTAGTAGTGCGATGAGGAGGGGTAGGGAGCCTGCTAGGGTATAGAAAAGGAAGTATGTACCTGCGTTAAGACGTTCTGCTTGGTTTCCCCAGCGGGTAATGAGGATTAAGGTGGGAATTAGAGTGGCTTCAAATATTACGTAAAACATGATCATTTCTGTGGCGGAGAAGGCAAGGATCAGGAAGAATTGCAGGGAGGCAAGAAGTGTGATATATATTCGTTGACGGTTAATTGGCTCATGAGATGTGTGGTTTTGGCTGGCTAGGATTATTAGGGGAAGGAGTCAGCATGAGAGGATTAAAAGGGGGGTTGATAGTGGGTCGGTGGCTAAGTAGGGGTTGAGGAAAGTTCATCCTGTTTCAGAGGTATTTTTTAGCCATAGTAGGCTAGTGAGAGCAATTAGGAGACTATTGAGGAGTGAAGAGGGTCATAATCATTTAGGGGGTGTTAATCATGTTGCTAGGATAAGTATAGTGGTTGGGATTAGGATTTTTAGCATTGTAGGAGGTTTAGGTTTTGTAGGTGATCTGATCCGTGGGTACGGGCTGTGGCGACTATTAAAGCCAGCCCTACACCAGCTTCACATGCTGAGAATGCTAGAAGGAGTAATGGTGCGGCTGAAAAGCTGGTGGAGGATATTTGCAGGCTTCATGTTGAAAGTGCGAGGAATAGGGCTAATATTATGCTTTCAAGACATAAGAGTGCAGATAGAAGGTGGACTCGGTAAAATGCAAGGCCAAATAGTCCTAGGAAGAAGACTGAGGTGAATGAGAGTTGGATGAGGGTCATCAGGTTAATTATGGACTTTAACCATAGTTTTTTGAGCCGAAATCAAATGTTTTAATTAAACTAATTACCTATTCGGCTCATTCAAGGCCTCCTTGGAGTCATTCGTAGGCTAGGCCAATTGTGAGGAGAATTAGAAGGGCGGAGGTCCATATAAGTGTCAGGGTGGGGGATGGGAGTTGGTCTCCTCAAGGGAGGGGGAGGAGGAGGGCGATTTCTAAGTCGAAAAGGAGGAACAGGATTGCGACTAAGAAGAAGCGTAGTGAGAAAGGGAGTCGGGCTGATCCTAGGGGGTCGAAGCCACATTCATATGGTGATAGTTTTTGGTAGTCTGGTGTAAGGGCGGGGAGTCAGAATGAGACGGTCATTAAAATGAGGGATAAAGCTGTGGTGATAATTAATATTGTTGTTAGTAAGTTCATTATCTTTCCTTGGAGTTTAACCAAGACTGGGTGATTGGAAGTCACAGGTACTGACTTTATACTAGAAAGATTATGAGCCTCATCAGTAGATTGAGATGTATAAGAATAATCAGACAACATCTACAAAGTGTCAGTATCAGGCGGCTGCTTCGAAGCCAAAGTGGTGTTCGGAGGTGAAGTGGAATCGGATTTGTCGTAGTAGACATACGGCTAAGAAGGTTGATCCGATGATGACGTGAAGGCCGTGGAAGCCGGTAGCGACGAAGAAGGTTGAGCCGTAAACACCATCTGCGATTGTGAAGGGGGCTTCATAATACTCTATTGCTTGCAGGAATGTAAAGTAGAAACCTAGAAGGATTGTTAGGGTGAGGGACTGGATTGCTTGTTTTCGCTCCCCTTCCATAATGCTGTGGTGAGCTCAGGTTACGGTAACTCCTGATGCCAGCAGGACTGCTGTGTTTAGGAGTGGAACTTCGAAGGGATTTAGGGGGATAATGCCTGTGGGGGGTCAGCAGCCTCCTAATTCAGGAGTGGGGGCTAGGCTTGAGTGGTAGAATGCTCAGAAGAAGCCAAGGAAGAAGAATACTTCGGAGGTAATAAATAGAATTATTCCGTATCGAAGGCCTTTTTGGACAGGAGGGGTGTGGTGGCCTTGGAATGTGCCTTCTCGTACAATATCTCGTCATCATTGAAGTATAGTGAGTAAAAGTAGGACTAGTCCTAGGGTTATTAGAATAGTTGAGTTAAAGTGGAATCAAATGGCTAGGCCGGATGTAAGAAGAAGGGCAGCGACTGCTCCTGTTAGAGGTCATGGGCTTGGGTCTACTATGTGGTATGGGTGTGCTTGATGGGCCATTAGACGTTTTCTTGTAGATAGAGGCTTAGAAGAAGTACGAAAACATAGGCTTGGATTATTGCGACGGCAACTTCTAGAAGTGTCAGGAGGAATAACAGGGTTGATGTTAGAATGGCGACAGTTGGCATAAGGGGGAGGAGCACGAAAGCTGCTGTAGCGATTAGTTGAATTAATAGATGGCCTGCTGTGAGGTTAGCGGTCAGTCGAACTCCTAGCGCCAGAGGTCGAATGAAGAGGCTGACAGTTTCGATAATAATTAGGATGGGGATTAGAGCGTTGGGGGTACCTTCTGGAAGAAGGTGGCCTAGGGCTGCTGTTGGGTTGTTTCGTATTCCGATGATTACTGTTGCGAGCCACAGGGGTACAGCTAGGGCTATATTTACGGAAAGCTGTGTGGTAGGGGTGAATGTGTATGGAAGGAGTCCTAGTATGTTAATGGTAATTAGGAACACTATTAATGAGGCGAATATAAGGGCTCATTTGTGCCCTCCTATGTTTAGTGGGAGGAGCAGTTGTTGAGTAAATCGATTAATAAATTGGCTTTGGAGTGTTAAAAGACGATTGTTGGTTCAACGGTTGGTTGGTGTGGGGAAGAGGGTCCAAGGTAATAGGAGAGCGAGGGCAATCAGGGGGATGCCAAAGGCGGTGGGGCTTAAAAATTGGTCGAAGAAGCTTAGTGTCATGATCAGGGTCAGGGTTTGATTTCTTTGGGGCAAGTGTTTTGGGAGGAGGGCTCATTTGGGAATAAGTGAGCTATGATTTTTGGAGGGAGGAAGATTAGGAATACACATCAAGAGAAGACCATAATGAGGAATCAAGGTGCGGGGTTGAGTTGAGGCATTTCACTAAGGGTGTTTGGTAGGCACCATTTTTAGCTTAAAAGGCTAACGCTGTGTCCGTTTTAGCTTCTTAGTGAGGCATCTTCGAGCATTAGTGAGGATCAGTTTTCAAAGTGTTCTAGGGGGACGGCTTCAACAACGATTGGTATGAAGCTGTGGTTAGCTCCGCAGATTTCAGAGCATTGGCCATAGAAAACACCAGGTCGGGACAGGATAAAGGCTGTTTGGTTTAGACGGCCGGGTACGGCATCCATTTTTACACCTAGAGAGGGGACGGCTCAGGAGTGGAGGACATCTTCTGCTGAGACTAGGATTCGAATGGGGGAGTCCACTGGAACGACCATTCGATGGTCAGTTTCTAAAAGGCGGAATTGGCCGGGGGCCAGGTCTTGTGTGGGGATTATGTATGAGTCAAAGGCTAGGTCGCTATAGTCTGTATATTCATAGCTTCAGTATCATTGGTGACCTATGGCTTTAATTGTTAGATGGGGGTCATTGATTTCGTCTATTAGGTAAAGAATTCGGAGGGAAGGGAGGGCAATGAGGATAAGAATAATAGCTGGTAGGATGGTTCAGATAATTTCAATCTCTTGAGAGTCTAGAATGTACTTGTTAGTTAGTTTGGTGGAGACTATAGCAACAATAATGTAAAGTACTAATGTGCTAATAAGGAATACGATTATTAGAGCATGGTCGTGGAAGTGAAGGAGTTCTTCTATTACTGGTGAAGCTGCACCTTGAAACCCTAGTTGTGAAGGATGTGCCATTAATAATAAGACACGTGGGGGTCTAACCCACAATTCTACCTTGACAAAGTAGTGTAATTGCCATTTTACTAGAGTCTTATGAAGAAAGTGACAGAGTGGTTTTGTAGCTGGCTTGAAACCAGTTTACGGGGGTTCGATTCCTCCCTTTCTCGGATAGAGGTTTGAGTTTGGACGAAGGCGGGCTCTTCGAATGTATGGTAAGGAGGAGGGCACCCGTGTAGTCATTCTACATTCGTCATTGTTAGTTCAACTGATTGGACTTCTCGCTTGGCGGTGAAGGCTTCTCAGAGGATAAAGAGGAACATAATTACTGCCACTAGAGAGACTATTGAGCCAATTGAGGAGACGGAGTTTCATAGGGCGTAGGCGTCGGGGTAGTCGGAGTATCGTCGAGGTATCCCAGCTAGACCAAGGAAGTGTTGGGGGAAGAAGGTTAGGTTGACACCAATGAACATTACTCCAAAGTGGATTTTAGTTCAAGTGCTGTGGAGTGTGTATCCTGAAAATAGTGGGAATCAGTGTACGAATGCACCCATAATTGCAAATACAGCACCCATGGAGAGGACATAGTGGAAATGGGCAACTACGTAGTAGGTGTCGTGTAAAACGATGTCTAGGGATGAGTTGGCCAGGACAATTCCGGTTAGGCCGCCCACTGTAAATAGGAAGATGAAGCCGAGGGCTCATAGTATAGGGGTTTCTCATTTGATTGATCCTCCATGCAAGGTTGCAAGTCAGCTAAATACTTTGACTCCTGTCGGGATGGCAATAATTATTGTGACGGAGGTAAAGTAGGCTCGGGTGTCTACGTCCATGCCGACTGTAAACATGTGGTGGGCTCATACAATAAAGCCAAGAAGACCAATGGCCATCATGGCTCAGACCATGCCCATGTAACCGAATGGTTCTTTTTTGCCCGAGTAGTAGGCTACGATATGTGAAATTATCCCGAAGCCAGGGAGAATAAGAATGTAGACTTCAGGGTGGCCAAAGAATCAGAATAAGTGCTGGTACAGGATGGGGTCTCCTCCTCCTGCTGGGTCAAAGAAGGTTGTATTTAGGTTTCGGTCAGTGAGAAGTATTGTGATCCCTGCTGCAAGGACTGGAAGGGAGAGCAGGAGAAGTACAGCAGTAATTAAAACGGCTCACACGAAAAGAGGTGTTTGGTATTGTGAGATTGCTGGGGGTTTCATGTTAATGATAGTTGTGATGAAGTTGATTGCCCCTAAAATAGAGGAGACCCCTGCAAGATGAAGAGAGAAGATGGTGAGGTCTACAGAAGCTCCTGCGTGGGCAAGATTTCCTGCTAGGGGTGGGTAAACCGTTCAGCCCGTACCCGCTCCGGCTTCTACTCCAGAGGATGCGAGCAGAAGGAGGAAGGATGGGGGAAGTAGTCAGAAGCTTATGTTGTTTATTCGGGGGAAGGCCATGTCTGGGGCTCCGATTATAAGGGGAACTAATCAGTTCCCAAAGCCTCCAATCATGATTGGTATTACTATAAAGAAAATCATTACGAATGCATGGGCTGTAACGATTACATTGTAGATCTGGTCATCGCCCAAGAGTGCGCCGGGTTGACTGAGTTCGGCCCGAATAAGAAGACTTAGTGCTGTGCCTACTATTCCGGCTCAGGCACCAAAAACTAGGTATAGGGTGCCGATGTCTTTGTGATTGGTTGAGAAAAATCAGCGTGTGATTGCCACAGGTAGAATGGCTGAGGGTTAAGCGGTGGTTTGTAGCCCCATATACAGAGGTTTAAGTCCTCTTTCTATCAGCCCTGGGGTGTTACATGTTAGATTGCAAATCTAAAGAAGCAGATTGACGTCTGCCGGGGCTTTCCCCGCCTTTTGCTTTTGCTAGGCGGGGAAAGTTAGATGGAAGCTCGTTGGTTTTGGGCGCTTAGCTGTTAACTAAGAGTTTGCAGGATCGAGGCCTGTCTATCTAGTTAAGGCTTTAGCTTAATTAAAGTGTCTGTTTTGCATGCAGAAGATGTGAGATAATGGCTTGCAAGTCTTATCAGGGACTGAAAGATTTTCACTTCCACTGAGAGCTTTGAAGGCTCTTGGTCTGGTGTTAACCTAAGTCTCTTATGTGTTAAAGAGTGTAAGTACTTCGGGGGTTAAAGGGAGGAGGAGAATGGAAGAGGACAATAGGATGGCGGTTGGTAATGTTTTTTTGTTTGTTTGGGTTCGTCAGGGTAGTGTTCCTGTCAGGTTATTTGGGGAGATGGTTAGGGTTATAGCGTAGGATAGGCGTAGATAGAAATAAAGACTTAGTAGGGCACTAAGGGCTGCTAATGTGGCTGTTATGCCTAGGTCTTGTTTTGTAAGTTCTTGAAGGATAAGTCATTTAGGCATGAAACCAGTTAGTGGGGGCAAACCTCCCAATGAGAGAAGGATTAGGGGTATTAGGGATGAAATGATCGGGGTTTTGGCTCATGAGATTGTTAAGGTTCCAATTGTTGTGGTTTTGTTTATCATGAAAGCAAGGAAGGTGGAGGATGTTATGATGATGTAGAGTGCTAGGGTTATTACAGCCAGGGTTGGTGAGAATTGAAGAATAATGACTATTCAGCCTAGGTGGGCGATGGAGGAGTAGGCTAGGATTTTACGTACTTGGGTTTGATTTAGGCCCCCTCATCCGCCGACAAGTATGGAGAGGATGGCGAGGAGGATTAAGAGTGTTTGGTTATTGGGTTGAATTTGTAGTAGAAGGGAGAATGGGGCGATTTTTTGTCATGTGGCCAGGATAAGTCCAGTTGTAAGGTCTAGTCCTTGTATTACTTCTGGGAGTCAGGTGTGGAGCGGGGCTAGTCCGATTTTTAAGGCTAATGCAATGGTAATTATGGTTGTTGGGACTGGGTGGGTAGCTTGCTGTAGTTCTCATTGGCCTGTTATTCAGGCGTTGGTTGTGGCTGCGAGGAGGAGGGTTGCTGCTGCGGCAGCTTGAGTTAAGAAGTATTTTGTAGTGGCTTCAATTGCTCGTGGGTGGTGTTGTTGGGCTATTAAGGGAATAATAGCTAGGGTGTTAATTTCTAGGCCCATTCATGCAATTAGTCAGTGTGTGCTGGTAGTTGTAATAGTTGTACCTAACAGCAGGCCAAATAAAAGGGAGGCAGTAATATAAGGGTTCATTTGTAAAGGGGGGATTTTAACCTCCATTTTTAGGGTATGGGCCTAAAAGCTTATTTACCTGACTTTACTAGAAAGTGGTGTAGTGGAAGCACTGAGAGTTTTGATCTCTCGGGGTTGGGTTCAAGTCCCTTCTTTCTAAGGAGCTGGAGGGAATTTAACCCTCTAGATTCACCTCATCAAAGTGGTCCTTTGTTTCAGGCACAGTTCCTTTTATATTTGAGGGGGAAGGCCTGCTATTGTAGTTGGGAGTGCAAGATGTCAGATAATGAATGCTAATGTAAGTGGTAGGAAGTTTTTTCATGTGAGGTGCATTAGCTGGTCATATCGGAATCGTGGGTAGGAGGCTCGGGCTCATAGGAAGATGAGGGATAAAATGGCTGTTTTTGATATCAAATTGATAGAGGACAGTTCTGGAAGAGCTGGCATATGTAGGGCTCCTAGGAATAGGATTGTGGAGAGTGTGTTTATTAAGAGGATGTTGGCATATTCTGCTAGAAAGAATAGGGCAAAGGGGCCTCCTGCATATTCAACGTTGAACCCAGATACCAGTTCGGACTCCCCTTCTGTTAGGTCAAATGGAGCTCGGTTTGTTTCGGCTAGCGTGGAGATGTATCATATTGCTGCGAGGGGTCACGTTGGGATGATTAGTCAAATGCTTTCCTGGGTGACGTTAAATGTTTGAAGGGTAAAGTTGCCTGTAAAAATAATCAATGATAAAAGGATTAGTCCGAGACTTACTTCGTATGAGATTATTTGTGCAACTGCTCGTAGAGATCCTATAAGGGCATATTTTGAGTTGGAGGCTCATCCGGAGCCTAGAATAGAGTAGACTGCCAAGCTAGAGATAGCTAGGACAAATAGAATGGCCAGATTTAAGTCAAGGATGGGGTAAGGGAGAGGCATTGGTGTTCATATTATTATGGCGAGAGTAAGGGCTAATGTAGGGGCAATAATAAATAGGATGGGAGCGGAGGTAGATGGGCGGACGGGCTCTTTGATGAAAAGTTTAACGCCATCGGCGATGGGTTGGAGGAGTCCATAAGGTCCTACGATGTTGGGCCCTTTTCGTAATTGCATGTAACCTAAGACTTTTCGTTCAATTAATGTTAAAAAAGCTACGGCTAGAAGAACAGGGACAATAATGGTTAGGGGGTGAATTAAGTGGGTAATTAGTACCGTAGTCATAGTTAGGGAGAGGAGTTGAACCTCTGTTCGAAGGGTTTAAGGCTTTTGCAATACCGGGCTCTGCCACACTAACATGTCATGTTCTTTGACTTAGTTTTGTACTCTCTTATTTGCTTGAGCTGGGTTCAGCAAGTGAGAGTGGGGCTTGTTTGGACATTGGCCCCTCTTTTTCGGTCCTTTCGTACTGGAAAAAGGTACTTCATAGATAGAAACTGACCTGGATTACTCCGGTCTGAACTCAGATCACGTAGGACTTTAATCGTTGAACAAACGAACCTTTAATAGCGGCTGCACCATTAGGATGTCCTGATCCAACATCGAGGTCGTAAACCCTCTTGTCGATATGGACTCTAAAAGAGGATTGCGCTGTTATCCCTAGGGTAACTCGGTTCGTTAATCGGCTTTAGCCGGATCATTATTGGTCAGATGTTCTGTATCCTAGAGTGGTGACTCTTGGTTTTAAAAAGGGTGTTTTCATTCCACATGGGGGTTTTTTGTTACCCCGCGGTCGCCCCAACCAAAGACATTAAAACAGGTTCACTAGGTTTATTTCCTTTATTTAGGGTTTATTGACAGGGGCTGTTTTTTGTCTAAAGCTCCATAGGGTCTTCTCGTCTTATGGTTTTATCCCCGCTTCTGCACGGGGAGATCAAGTTCATTGACTTGAGAAAGGAGACAGCTAAGCCCTCGTTATGCCATTCATACAGGTCCACATTTAAAGGACAAGTGATTGCGCTACCTTTGCACGGTCAAAATACCGCGGCCGTTAAACATATAGTCACAGGGCAGGCGTGACCTCTTATTCACTGAAGCAAGAGGCGATGTTTTTGGTAAACAGGCGAGGCTTTGAGTTTGCCGAGTTCCTTCTTTTTCTTTTAGTCTTTCCTATTTGGCACACCAGTGTAGGGGTAACGGAAAAGTGTTAAATGTTTTTCTTGTTGTGAGTTTAATATTTATTTCCCTCTTTGGTTGGGTCCGTTGAATTTCGGTGGGGGTTCGTTCTGATGTACACTTGTGCTTGGAGGGGGTCGGCCCCTTATTACTCATTTTAGCATAATTTCTTCTATGGAAGCATAGAAAAGCCCGGTAGGGGAAGGGGTTAGGAGTGTTTTATTGGTATTTGTGGCATGGATGTGCTAGAGCTTTAACGCTTTCTTGTGGTGGCTGCTTCTAAGCCTACTTAAGCGCAGTGCCTTAATTTTTTATAATCCTTATCCTCCTGTTAAAAGTTGTTTCTTGTATCAAAGGGGCTGTACCCCCTTTGATTAACTCTTTTGGTTTCTTAAAGTCGGGTTAATATAAATAGTTATGGAGTTAAGAAGCCAAAAGGCTGAGCTTATACTCAGTTCTCGGGCAACCAGCTATAACTGAACTCGGTAGGTTTATCACCTCTACTCAAAGCTCTTTCCACTCTTTTGCCACAGAGACGGATGTGCCCTATAAAGGCTGTCTTGGAGTAGCTCATTCAGTTTCGGGGTGTTAGACTAAAGTGCTCTTTGCCTAATTATACTAGCTAAATCATGATGCAAAAGGTACGAGGTGTAATCTCTGCTTTTTTTTACTTTACTGGGTTATTTCATTTCTCTTTCAGCGTTCCCTTGCGGTACTTTATCTATAGCTCCTAGTTCCTTTTCTATCTCCTATACTAGGGTGGTAAAATGATTTGTTTTGTTTAGTTAAGTATCTTAGGGGGTATTTATAGTGGTTTGTTGTGGGTGGGGTGGGGGCTAGCTGTTAGGTTCGGGGCAGCTCGATTTGCACGGGCGTCAACTCGGTGTAAGGGAGGTGCTTTAAGCTGTTAAGCTATGCTCCGGTTTTTCCAAGTGCACCTTCCGGTACACTTACCATGTTACGACTTGCCTCCCCTTTTCTTTTGGTGGCTTATTAGTTATTTTTAAATTAAGAGTTTGGGGAGAGTGACGGGCGGTGTGTGCGCGCTTCATAGCCGGTTTCAGCATGACACTCTATTTCTTGCTTACTGCTAAATCCTCCTTCGGGTGTGCATTTCAGCACATCTTTCGTGTTCTCTAGGCAGAGAATGTAGCCCATTTTGTCCCCCTCCATTCGCTACACCTCGACCTGACGTTTTTGGCTGTGCCAATTTTGTCTACTATTTGTCCTTCACAGGGTAGGCTGACGACGGTGGTATATAGGCGGTTAAAACAAGGAGGGGTGAGGTTGAACGGGGAGTATCGGTTTTAAAACAGGCTCCTCTAGATGGTTTTAAAGCACCGCCAAGTCCTTTGGGTTTTAAGCTAATGCTCGTAGTAACCAGGCGGATATGTACGTAGTTTCATATCGTGTTTAGGGGTAGGCATAGTGGGGTATCTAATCCCAGTTTGTGTCCTAGCTTTCGTGGGTTCGAGTTAGTGAGGCTACTTTCGTTATTGTTCTTCGTTGCTTCGGAAGCGTATAACAGCCTTGAAGGTGTTCGGTCTCAGTTTGTTGTTTATAGTTCTAACCACCCTTTACGCCGTTGGCTAACAACTTGGGTCTCTCGTATAACCGCGGTGGCTGGCACGAGTTTTACCGACTCTTTAGATCATGACTAAGTCAAGTTTTCACTTATGGCTTAATGTTTATCACTGCTGAATTCCCTTGGGGGCGTGGCAAAGCTAGGTGTCATGGGCTACAAATTTGTGTGCCTGATACCAACTCCCTATTTCCGGACGGGGGGCGGGGGGCATTTTCACTGGGATGCGGATACTTGCATGTGTAAGTTTGATCAGAGTTGTTAGTAAAGTCAGGACCAAGCTTTTGTGCCTGCGGGACTTTTCAGGGTCCATCTTAGCATCTTCAGTACTCTGCTTTGGTTAAGCTACGCTAGC